AACTTGGACCCATAATATCTATGTCAGCTTTCTCTCTTACTGCATTCAAAAGAATGTGCTTTCTAGATGATCCCTCTAGAAGAGGGGAATTTGAACCATTTTTCTAGTTACTTCGTTCTCTATTTCTATTTGAAAGAATCCTTAGGAAAAGTCTTTTGTTTCCGCCGGGCTAATAATACTCAAAAAAAATGGATGTCTTTAGTAAACCAAAGTCACCTTTTAATAGCTATTTCGCTTCAATCCTTTCTCGACAAAAAAAAAAATCGAAGATTTAGTTACGATTAGAAAGAAACTTTTCTATGTTTATCCATGGATCCTTTACTCATACTCATTCAATTGAATATATTCATCCAACTCAAAAATTATGTTTCGTAATTTCATAATCCAATTTATGTTTATGAAGTTATAGTTGATTCTTGGATACAAATCACGAGAATGTATATTCTTCTTCGAATCTTTTATTGAAAGGGGAAGGATTAAATCCTTTTAAGAAATAAAGTTTTTGATCGGAATATTAATCCAACCGAGGGATCCCTTAACTATTAAGGGGATTACTAGAACGAATCACACTTTTACCACTAAACTATACCCGCTATGATGCCATTATCTTCTAGAAAGGGTCTTTTGTCGAGCAAAGTAATTGGTCGGAATCAATATAGGATTAAAAACGAATCATGAAAACGAGAGCATTGATATATTTTTTTGTCAGTACACATAATGGGCTTAGGAAAAGAAGACTCATTCAAATGACTCAAAAAACGAAAAAACTGCTTTCTTTTTCGAGTAAGAATGTATTGTTCAAGAAACCACAGTCTTTTTAGCCTTTTTTTGTGTCCAGTAAAAAGTAAAGTAAGTAAAAAAAAAAAAAAATAGAGTCTATAATAATATATCTAGATAGATAGATTGTATATTGAGTCTGTATTGATTGGAATATTGGGTTGGAGATATCTTTTTTGAGCACTTACTTTATCTAACTTTTATCTAAATTGAATTGCCGATAAAAGTTAGATATTTGATAAAACTTTATTACATATTTTTATTTTATATCTATAATATAACTATAACTATTTTTTTTTTTTTTTTTTTTTTTTATAGTTAATATTAATTATTGAATTTTCGCTTAGGAATTTGTTTTATTAATTCTTTATTAATTCGATACTGAAATGAATTCAATTAATTGTAATTCGGAGAGATGGCTGAGTGGACTAAAGCGTCGGATTGCTAATTCGTTGTACGAGTTCTTCGTACCGAGGGTTCGAATCCCTCTCTTTCCATTTCTGTTACGTTGATAACTTGGTCTTGATATTTGAATTCTCTTTCGAATTTGTCAAACCCTCTTGGTTTTTGTTTTTCTTTTTTGTTTTTTCATATATATATATCATATATATATATATATATTATAGTCTTATTAAGTATTATAATTTTTATTTTCATTTTTAGAGTTAAGGGTGTGAAATAGATAAAATCCTAAGAACATTTCAAAATCAAGTCAAAAAACAATTTTTTTTTATTCTTCGCGTCCGGGATTTCGTCCTGGATCATTAGATAGGAATCCGAAGATGAAGAGAGAAACAAAGAATATCACTACCGTGTAAACAAAAAGTTTGAGAGTAAGCATTACACAATCTCCAAGATTCCTTTTTTTTTTTGTTTGGGAAAAAGAGAATAGATTCTCTATTTTTAGAACACATATTCTATTTTGACACCAAGAAATCAAGTGCTTTATAGAAATAGAAAAAATATTCCATTTCAGCAATGCATTTGTAAAATTTTGTCGAGTCCTTCATTATCAAAAATTTGATTTATTTTATTTCATACCGACAATTAGATATTATGGGGGACTCTAAGTAGAATATTCTATTCTAGTATATATGATAAAATATTCTAATAATATATAGACTAATAGAATAAGGTAGAATAAGGTCTTTCAACGGAAAAAAGTGAAGAATGAGGAAATCTGTGGATACAGATTTATCGTGGCTATACAGGAATCTCGATCGTTGACTTGAGGATTCATACTGTTACGACTTATCTGATCTTATCAATTGTTAGGATTTTTTTTTCGTGAATAAATCATGAATTTTGGAAGGTTAGAACAGTATTTAAGATCTTATCGAAAACTGACAGCAGCTTGCCAAACAAAGGCTAAGAGAAGAAAGAGCACAGGGATGACTGGCATAACATCTATGATTGGCTTCAAAAAAGCGTAGGCCTCAGGCAATTTAGCGAAGAGAAAACTGCTTGAATAAAGGAGAGAGTTAAAACAGATCCAGATCAAACTAAAGATATTAAGCATAACAAATTTTTTTTTCTTAAAAATAGAAAGATAATTGTATCTTTTTTTTTTTTATTGAGTTTTTAATTTATTATTCATTTTAAAATGAATAATAAATTAAACAATTTAAAGTAGGGTAGACCAATCAAAAAACCTTCATTCAATTCTCAAATAAAAAAAAGAAAGAATAGAAGAAATCGTACTTTCATCCAATATCTTAATTGAATTATATATTATGATCAATAAATTCAGTTTAAATTAAGTTTAATTCTATATCTACATGTATCAAAATCTTATGAAGAATCTAGTTCAGAGATCTTTTTGACTGGAATTGACGAACAACCAATACTAATATTAGTGTTTAGTAGTAACGAATAGAAATAGAATATGGGGCGTGGCCAAGTGGTAAGGCAACGGGTTTTGGTCCCGCTATTCGGAGGTTCGAATCCTTCCGTCCCAGATCATACCCATTATATTATTTCTATGAGAATAGGTATTCTCGGTATATAGAATCTTTATTTTCAGCATATGAGAATAAAAAAGGATTGTCTTTTTGAACAACTTTCTGTTTAATTTAAGATTCTAATTCATTTTATCTTTAAGATTCTAATAGATGTGATTCTTCTTCATTTTTGAATTATTTAAAGTGATTCTTCTTTGAATCATATTTTGCATAAATTGGATTGAGTTCAAATCAAATAGACATTGATGCAATTGAATCTATTTTTGATCCGAGAAAGATGAGAACATAGATCAAAATCTTTTTGAATTTCTGAATTGAATTATAATACTAAGAGTACTAATTGAACTCAATCAAGGTGATTAAGCAAGAGGATTAAGTCGATTAATTTACTAGAGTAGGGTAAAAAATAGGAAGAATGGCTTAATCTGTACTTCTTTTGTTTTGCTTTGTACCTATTTTGTTTTGTACCTATACAATAGAGTAGAGTCTAGCATCCAGTAAAATAGTATGCTTTTTCTTTGCCTTATTCTTTGATTTAGAACCCCCAACCCTCATATGCTTACTCGGAGAAGTAGATAGCGATCAATCGGAAATGGAAAAGCTCCATTTCAATCCTCTTATCTCTTTTAATCTAATTACTAATATAATTACATATAATTACATATGTAAACAAAAAAGAATTCATATAGATTATAGATATAGAAGTCAAAAATCTGGACTGGATTACTCAAAAAAATGGATATAGATAGTATCACCTTAACCAACAACTATTCATGATTCCATAAGGGAATTAATTACATATTAAAACGAATTAAAACTAAAGGAGGAATATGCTCAAACTTCGTTTGAGACGGTGTGGTCGAAAGCAACGAACTATTTATCGAATCGTTGCAATTGATGTTCGATCGCGAAGAGAAGGAAAACCTCTTCGTAAGGTTGGTTTTTATGATCCAATAAATAATCATACCTATTTAAATTTTCCTGACATTCTATATTTCCTTGAAAAGGGTGCTCAACCTACAGAAACAGTTCAGGACATTTCAAAGAAATCGGGGTTTTTACATTTACACAATTCTGCCTTAATCAAAGCAAATTCAACTAATGCAATACAAAAAAGGGGGGTTGGATGATTTATATATAACTTGGTCTACCCCTGTTTAATTTAACACAAGTCCAATAAACACAAGTCTTAGGCTTGTGTTTGTTAATTATATATCTTAATTCTCTAATCTTATCCATATTTTATTATTATTTAAATTTGATTTAAATAATTTTCTTTATTTTATTAATTATTAATAATTTTTAATAATTTTTTTTGCTTTCTTCATTGTATATTGTATTCTGTATTCTGTTCAAGTTTATTTTTTTTTCAACATTCACACTCATATTGACAACAGGGTATCAAACAAATATAATTCATTGTGTGTGGGTAAATCGATCTTTCTCCCTTCTATAGGTTTTTGTTTTTGTACTTTATTCAATAGATAACATACGTGACAAGAAATGACCTATCAATTTAGATTTTTTAATATTGTTATTTAAGAATTTAGTGTATTTGCATCTGAGCCATTCATTTTTATGTTCAGAATCAATTCGAAATTTTTATATTTCATTTTCTTGCTAGTTTAATATTTGGATTGTGCCTTGCAATTCAATTTCTTTTTTATTTTATTGGGATTCCGATTGTATCTACACATCCTGATTATTTTTATGTTTTTTGAGGCGGGAGGGTTGCTAACTCAACGGTAGAGTACTCGGCTTTTAAGTGCGACTAGCATCTTTTACACATTTCTATGAAGAAATTGATTCGTCCACACTATCTGTAGAGTTGGGAAGATCGCGACTGATCCAAAAAGGAATGAATGGAAAAAACAGCATGTCGTAGCAACGAAGAATTCCAGGAATTTTTTTCTTATCGGCTTGATCAAAACTTTTTCTTGAATTCTTGGCGCAAAACAAAATGCATTCAAAGTTTGGTCAAGTGAATAAATGGATAGAGCACTATGGCTCAAATTATAGGTAAAAAAAAAAGCAACGAGCTTGTGTTCTTAATTGGATCTTAATTGGAATGATTTCCCACTCTAATTAAACGTTAAAAATACATTAGTACCTGATGTGGGAAAGGTTTTTTCCCTGAGTGGATTATCCTTTTTATTTTTTTTTTTTTATGAGTCCTAACTATTAGCTATTCACCATTAGGGGGTGGAGATGAAGGTGTATAAGAAGCAGTATATTGATAAAGAAATTGGTTCCAAAATCAAA